ATAAAAAGAAACCCTTCTGTGGTATTCCACATATTGTCTAGTTCCTTACCGTACCACGTTAATTACCAATTATTGGTTATTGAGATTCCTAGGCAAGGCAGATTAATATTTAGGAATAGATATTACCTCTCTTTTTAACCTTTCAAATAAAAAAAAAAATAAATAAAATTCAAATGATTGAAGTCTTTCTATTTGGAATCGTCTTAGGTCTAATTCCTATTACTTTGGCTGGATTATTCGTAACCGCCTATTTACAATACAGACGTGGTGATCAGTTGGACCTTTGATTAATTAACATCTCTTTTTTTAACTGACCCCTCCCTTCTTTAATTTAATCCGAGGGGGAGGTCAGGGTCAAATTCAGATTGCTGTTCAATTATTTCAGTTCAGTGTGTATGGTTTTAGATCTAAGACGACAAGAGCGGAATCACGCTCTGTAGGATTTGAACCTACGACATTGGGTTTTGGAGACCCACGTTCTACCGAACTGAACTAAGAGCGCTTTCTTATCACAACGAAAAAGGCTGGAAATAAGGAGATTCTCTTTTTTTACCCCAACAATTCTTGTATGTGTATACTATCATATATCATAAAATAGAAATTTATGTATGTCAAAATGAAATCGATCGAAAAAAAAAAAAAAAAAGATCTCGCGTTACTGCTGCTCTGAGCGGTAATTGGTAGGGATGACAGGATTTGAACCCGTGACATTTTGTACCCAAAACAAACGCGCTACCAAGCTGCGCTACATCCCTTTCAATTGGCCTACAATATCATTGTAAAGAATCCCTGTCTTGTTTTCCACATCCTTATTTTTTATTCCCTCTAGTGATATGCAAAATGGATCTTGCCTTTTCTTGTTTTTGGTCTCATATCATATACCATATAATAATAATAAATTATTATTTTTCTTGGGAATTCGCAGGTGTAAAGTGACCCTTTTTCTGTTTTAAGAAAAAAAAAAAGAAAATCAAATCTTATATACCGAATCATTGCGCATTTCAATTTGAATTAGGGATTCCGCGCACAAATACAAGTGGGCCTTTAACTACATATACATCTCTTACCATAATATATTCCAATAGGGAATACAAAAACAAAAAAGAAGGAGGATTTTCAATGCGAGATCTAAAAACATATCTTTCCGTGGCACCGGTACTAAGTACTCTATGGTTCGGGTCTTTAGCAGGGTTATTGATAGAAATCAACCGTTTATTCCCCGACGCATTGACATTTCCTTTTTTTTCATTCTAGTTATTGAACTGGAACGGGGTGAAGAAGATTAGAGCTAGAATCAAATATTTGTGACTAATCTCTCTTTCCCCTCTTTTCGTTTTTTTGTTTTACAATTAGAAAGAAGGAAAGCGAAAGAAAAAAGGTGGCTTCAACCTCAGCGAAACCCGGGTTCAGGCTCCGATTAAATTAATTATTAATTATCCAGTTAAAAGCAAATAGACAGGTAAAAGAAAACGGAAATCGAAATATGGCTAGGGTAAGAGTATCCTCCACTACAAGATCCTTAAATGAAATACTGGACTGCGATTTAGCAATATAGTTAGAAATTCTTGTATTACTTATTATTTTTTATTTTGATTTCCTATTTATTTACTATATTGATTGCAATAAAATCTTTATTTCATAAGTTTTTTTTGAGTGGTTAGCAACTTCTATTTTTTTGTCCCGTGCTTCTTATTCGTTGCGGGTCGGAAAATAGAAAAGTTGGGTGAATCAAAAACCCCAAGGAGGTTCATGGCCAAGGGTAAAGAGGTCCGAGTAAGGGTTATTTTGGAATGTACTAGTTGTGTTCGAAACGGTGTTAATAAGGAATCAAGGGGTATTTCCAGATATATTACTCAAAAGAATCGACACAATACACCCAGTCGATTGGAATTGAGAAAATTCTGTCCCTATTGTTACAAGCATACACTTCATGGGGAGATAAAAAAATAGATAGAGTCAAGCCGCGTGCTTTTGTGTCACCCTTCCAAGGGACATGAAAAACTAATCTAGATATATATCTAGATTATTTCATATATTTTAATAAAAACAAATAAATAAATCTAGACAAACCAAATCCTATAATGGATTCTATAAATCATTTTTTGATTTCATCGAAATGGGATTTTAGGGATAAGGAATAAACAAATTATGGATAAAACCAAGCGACTCTTTCTTAAATCCAAGCGATCTTTTCGTAGGCGTTTGCCCCCGATCCAATCGGGGGATCGAATTGATTATAGAAACATGACTTTAATTAGTCGATTTCTTAGTGAACAAGGAAAAATATTATCTAGACGGGTGAATAGATTGACCTTAAAAGAACAACGATTAATTACTATTGCTATAAAACAAGCTCGTATTTTATCTTCGTTACCTTTTCTTAATAATGAGAAACAATTTGAAAGAAGTGGGTTGACCGCTAGACCTCCCGGTCTTAGAACCAGAAAAAAATAGGCTTACTCTTCAATTAAATAAAAATTCCAATCTGAACTCAAACACAGATGGATGTTTTGTTCAAAAAATCTGTGAAGCAGCCGTGCCGTAAGAAAAAAAAAAAAAAAGAATTGGGAAAGAAGAATAAAATCAATCTTTTTTTTTATTGAGCGTGTTCGCTCATTTTGACGACTTTATCATATTATTTCTACTCTACCTTCCTCTTACTGGAGTTCATTCTCCAGAGAACTCCGTTTAAAAATTATAATGGATTCCTTCCAATTTCCTTATTTTATAATCTCATTGGAAATCATATAAAGACAATTCCTATTTGATATAGCTATTTGTGCAAGTATCTTACGATTAAGAACCAACTGCGCCTTATACAGATTGTATATTAATCTACTATAACTATAGGATACCAGATTTCCGCGAATTACTGCATTTATTCGGGTGATCCACAAACGACGAAAATCTCTTTTTTTCCTATCTCTATCGCGATGAGCCGAAACCAAAGCTCTTATTTTCTGTTGAGTAATTGTTCGGCTAAGTCGTGAATGAGCCCCGCGAAAGCTTGATACAAATAAACGCATTTTTGTTCTACGTCTCCGAGCTATATATCCTCGTCTAATTCTGGTCATTGAATAAATGAAACTTTGATGAATAACTAATTGATTTCCTTTCTTTCAGTTATTCTTTTCCCCTTTCCTAGTCTATTAATAACAAAACGGACTCTTCCAATTTATAAAATCAAAATTCCAATGGCTTTTGCTACTCTAACCTTCCCGACCACGCTTTTACCTTTTGTCGAGGCATTGGAAAGAAAATAGTAAAAAAAAAACGAAAGTAGTAAATAGATAAAGAAATTGTGGGTTCCGTCGTCTCTATGATTACTTCTTAAACGGTGAGGCCCTCTCTATACACCGGAGCCACTTCCTTCATTTAATCAATTCTATTGGTAACTTGTACAGTTACCACTCTTCGGCTCTACCCATGAATTTTCTAGTAATAGGTCTTTCATAACGAGATAGACCTTATACAGTAACGGTATTTAATTATGAAGATTGGTGGGGTAGCTGACCTTGTTAGTCCGTTCTTGCAAGAGTAGAAAGATAATCTTTCTGCTTTTTTATAGTATTTCCCCCGCTTAATGGATAACTATTTGTTACCAATGGGGAATTCTTTCTCACCTTAAATTAATTGCAAATTGAGGTGGTGGAATTTGCGCCAGTGGAAACCATAAATTTCATACACAATAGAAAGATATGATAGATCGATCTTTTTTTAGATAGTGAATGGAGTTCTTCTTCTTCTATTCTATCCGATTCACAGGTACTGATCATTGATACTTAAAAAAGGGTTTCTTTCTTTTGGTTTGTCTCAGCCCATGATTGAAACGAGTCGCACATACACCCTTGTACATGTTCCTCGGCGCTGAGGACATCCCCGCAGAGCGGGGGATTTGGTAACATTTCTAATTGGCTGTCTTGGGTTTCTAATAAGTTGTTTAATAGTTGGCATGCTGAATTATCCATTATGGGCTGGTTTAGATCGATCCTAACCGGATGATTATGAATTTCTTCTGTTTAATAGAATATTAAACCCTTAAGAAGTGACTGCTATGTTTTATCCAACCGCTACAAGATCAACAAGTCCATGAGCTTGGGCTTCTGTTGCTGACATAAAAGTATCCCTTTCCATGTCTTCGGATACAACCCATAAGGGCTTGCCCGATCTTTGTACATAAACCATTGTAAGGATTTCGCGCAGTCTCAGTAGTTCTTCCGTATCCAGGATAAATTCTCCCGTTTGTGCCCCATAAAAAGCGCCAATAGGTTGATGGATCATGACCCTGATGATATATTATAACATAATAAAAGGTTCCTCTATCTCGCACGATTCGGCGAGGGGAAGAGATAAAGAAAAAGATAGAATTGAACAACCGTACGGGCACTTTTTCGCATTGCATACGGCTCGCCAATGGAATTTGCTTTTTACCCTTCATCAAACAAGGATAAAAAGGGGGTTCTATTATACCCAGATGGGTAAATGATCCAATTACCACCCTTCTTTTTTTTTGAGGAGTTCAAAAATACTATGATGGCTCCGTTGCTTTATATATTTATTTTTTTTGTGATTCAGCAATCCCAAAGTTTCTTTTTTTTTTTTTCAAATCAAAATCAAAAAAGAAATAAATCAAAAATAATCTTCTTTTTTGATTTTCGTACTCTTTCATACCATAAATCTTGTTAATTGTTAATTGTTAAGAACCTTTCGGCGTGAAAAAGGTGTGTGGCGCTGCAATAGGCCTCCGATAGGTAAGATAAACTCGGAATACCCCTTCTTTATCTCATACTACTGCTTCGATACATAATCAAATATTTTGAAAAAAAAAAAAAACACTAACAATTTTCATATCGAATTCGAAGTGCCATGCTATTATTACTTAATATTAAGAATTCATATGGCGAAGGCATAGTCTTCTTTTTTCTCTCAAATAAAAAACTCATTGGCGCCAAGCGTGAGGGAATGCTAGACGTTTGGTACTTGCTCCGGCGGCCAGGAGAAAAGACCCCATGGAGGCGGCCAATCCCATGCATATTGTCTGTACATCGGGTCGCACAAATTGCATAGTATCATAAATTGCTATCCCGGGTATTACCCATCCGCCAGGAGAGTTGATAAATAAATACAAATCCTTGGTCTCGTTCTCTATACTGAGATATACCATAATACCAATAAGTTGATTCGAGATATCGCTCTCAACCATTTGACCTAAAAAAAGTAATCTTTCTCGATAAAGTCGGTTGATTAGGATAAAACAGTATCCTTTCGGAGCCGTACAGGCATCTTTTGATGCATACGGTTCAACAAAACTTGCGAAAAACAAATCAATGTGTAGCTCCTAGCCCCTTTCCTTTCTTTTTTCCTCGCTTCTATCGAGGGGCTTTTCTTCCGGTTTTCAAGAACGCTGAGTTTAGCCGGTTTCCTAGACCTATAATATTCTAATATAAAAAAGAAATTCACTAAACTTATCGACTTATCGAACTAACTTTTCATTGATGTATTTTTTCATCGAGATCCGATCCAAAAATCACGATGCCATTTTCTTGTTCCTGAATTGAATGGGCTTCTTCCATTTTTTTAGGTTTAGGCTCTACTCCGAGTAAGGATTCGCCCGATTTTGATTTGCACATATAAGACAAATGACCCCAATACCACGTCTCTTTTTTGCTATGACTTACCCCTTTTTTAATTCATTTCTTTCATGTCTTCCGCCAAATATTTGACATATTCATCATATTTAGCATTCCGTTGATTAACGTTTGAGATCGCTTTTCGAATAAAGGAATCGTTTATGATATAAGTAATAATCATAGATATATTACCAATTGGGTTTTTCTAAACGGAGCCTGGATACCTCATTTTATTGGTCCAGCCAAGACGACCATAAAATTGATTTATTGCTAATATTAATCTGGATGCTTCCTCACGAAATAGATCTAATTGCACTTCATTGCATTTCACGCTACAAATTTTTGATAATTCAATCAATTTTTTGGGCGAAACAGAGGATATCTCGATCGGGGGAGAGAACGGGGAAATCCCATATGACCCAATAGATCTGACAAGTCGCACTATATGTCAACCCAAGATGGATGCTTGTCCCCGGGACTTCGATAAGGTACTTTTGGAACACCAATAGGCATAAAATGAAAGAAAAAAGAATTAAGTACTCTAGTTCACTTTGATGTGGAAGCGTAATAATGGGCTTCTTGTCTTAATACTAGTGGCCGTTATCTTAGTTTATACATAGATTGACGAAGTTCATAAAATAAAGGAAAATTATTACGAATAAGTCTTTTGAATGATGACCAAATATGGATACATTCGCTCATAGAAAAGGGAATCAACCCCCATTGCGTATTGGTACTTATCGAGTATAGAATAGATCTGCTTCTCTTTTTTCCTACGAACCGAACTCTTCCATTATTACTAAAAGAATAGAACAAATATTAATATTAATCCCTTTTTCGAGATAATCCCCTGAAAAAAGGGGTACATAGCATAGTTTTTTTCAATGCAATAAAGTTACATAGTGTCTATTTTTTATTAATAAAGGGGTAGTCCCATGGGTTTGCCTTGGTATCGTGTTCATACCGTCGTATTGAATGATCCCGGTCGTTTGATTGCTGTCCATATAATGCATACAGCCCTGGTTGCGGGTTGGGCCGGTTCAATGGCTCTATATGAATTAGCTGTTTTTGATCCCTCCGATCCAGTTCTTGATCCAATGTGGAGACAAGGCATGTTCGTTATACCCTTCATGACTCGTTTAGGAATAACCGATTCATGGGGTGGTTGGAGTATTACAGGGGGGACAGTAACGAATCCGGGTATTTGGAGTTACGAAGGTGTAGCGGGGGCACATATTGTGTTTTCCGGATTGTGCTTCTTGGCAGCTATCTGGCATTGGGTGTATTGGGATCTAGCAATATTTGTTGATGACCGTACAGGAAAACGTTCTTTGGATTTGCCTAAAATCTTTGGAATTCATTTATTTCTCTCAGGAGTGGCTTGCTTTGGTTTTGGGACATTTCATGTAACAGGATTGTATGGTCCTGGAATATGGGTGTCTGATCCGTATGGACTAACTGGAAAGGTACAATCTGTAAATCCAGCATGGGGTGTGGAAGGTTTTGATCCTTTTGTTCCAGGAGGAATAGCCTCTCATCATATTGCGGCAGGGACATTGGGCATATTAGCAGGCTTATTCCATCTCAGTGTCCGCCCGCCACAACGCTTATACAAAGGATTACGTATGGGCAATATTGAAACCGTTCTTTCCAGCAGCATCGCTGCTGTCTTTTTTGCAGCGTTTGTTGTTGCTGGAACTATGTGGTATGGGTCAGCAACTACCCCCATCGAATTATTTGGTCCCACCCGTTATCAATGGGATCAGGGATACTTTCAGCAAGAAATATATCGAAGAGTCAGTGCTGGACTAGCCGAAAATCAAAGTTTATCAGAAGCTTGGTCTAAAATTCCTGAAAAATTAGCTTTTTATGATTACATCGGAAATAATCCTGCGAAAGGGGGATTATTCAGAGCGGGTTCAATGGATAACGGGGATGGAATAGCTGTCGGGTGGTTAGGACACCCTATATTTAGAGATAAAGAAGGGCGTGAACTTTTTGTACGTCGTATGCCTACTTTTTTTGAAACATTTCCAGTTGTTTTGGTAGACGGAGATGGAATTGTTAGAGCCGACGTTCCTTTTCGAAGGGCAGAATCGAAGTATAGTGTCGAACAAGTAGGTGTAACCGTTGAGTTCTATGGTGGCGAGCTGAATGGCGTGAGTTATAGTGATCCTGCTACTGTGAAAAAATATGCTAGACGTGCTCAATTGGGTGAAATTTTTGAATTAGATCGTGCTACTTTGAAATCCGATGGTGTTTTTCGTAGCAGCCCAAGGGGCTGGTTTACGTTTGGACACGCTTCATTTGCTCTGCTTTTCTTCTTCGGACACATTTGGCATGGTGCTAGAACCTTGTTCAGAGATGTTTTTGCTGGTATTGACCCGGATTTGGACGCTCAAGTGGAATTTGGAGTATTCCAAAAACTTGGAGATCCAACTACAAGAAGACAAGTAGTCTGATGCAGCATTGCTCTACTATTTTAGTTTCTCACTTCTGCTTCTATTTTCGATTTGTGCTTTTTATTTAAAATAAGGTATAAGGTACTGGAGAAATATGGATTTAAATCGCCGCCCTTTTTGATTCTTTTTTTCTTTAATCCGGGGGATGATCCCAAATAAACAGGTATGGAAGCTATAATTGGAAACCACGATCGAATTTATGGAAGCATTGGTTTATACATTCCTCTTAGTCTCGACTCTAGGGATCATTTTTTTCGCTATCTTTTTTCGAGAACCGCCTAAAGTTCCAACTAAAAAAACAAAATGATTTTTTTTTATCTCAATTGAAGTAATGGGCCTCCCAATATTGGGAGGCCCATTACTTCTACTTCAACTAGTCCCCGTGTTCCTCGAATGGATCTCTTAGTTGTTGAGAGGGTTGCCCAAAAGCAGTATATAAGGCGTACCCAGTAAAACTTACAAGTAACCCAGATATAGAGATGGCGACTAGGGTTGCTGTTTCCATTATTATAGAATTTCAAGACCACACTGGATCCATGATAAGATCGTTTATTTACAACGGAATGGTATACAAAGTCAACAGATCTCAATCAATACAAAATAGGATTTATGGCTACACAAACAGTTGAGGGTAGTTCTAGAGCTCGTCCAAAAAGAACTTCTGCAGGGGGGTTGTTGAAACCCTTGAATTCGGAATATGGTAAAGTAGCTCCTGGATGGGGAACTACTCCTTTGATGGGAGTCGCAATGGCTTTATTTGCGGTATTCCTATCTATTATTTTGGAGATTTATAATTCGTCCGTTTTACTGGACGGAATTTCACTGAATTAGAATGAAATTTACAAGAATCACAAAATACTACCTTTTAAATAAGCATTTAGGTATCGGATTTTGATTTTCGTTGATTGGTAGTTCGACCGCGAATTTTTTATTTCTGTATTTCCGGAATATGAGTGTGCGACTTGTTCGAATTGATCCTATTGATAGTACAGAGCATAGATCTGTCGTCTTGATCGAGATGGCTTTACTCCGTCGGATATTCATTCGAGTATCTGGAGCACGGAATATATGAAATAGATCACGAAGTATTCGAACTATGATTCATACTTAATATTCAGACCCCTTGGCCGGATTCAAAAAATTTTTCCAAAGACAAAATTTGCAATTGCAAGATTTTTCTTCTTTCAAATTCCCCATTTCTGCTTTTATTTTACTCAAAGCACAAATTTGAATAAATGATGATCCAAGGATTCTTACTCATGGAATCTTTGGACTTAGTTTGAAGGTTTTATTGAATCATCGTGGTTCTAGTATGAATCTGAGGTTTCAATTGATTCATAGGGTCTTAACAAGAAAATTCCTAGCAATAATAAAGAAAACAAAAGTCAAGCTGCATTACATACAACTCAAAATAACAAATCAAAGAAAATGAAATAGGTAAATAGAAGATTCAAGAGGCCTGTAACGATCAACATAAAGATAAGCGCGTCGACTTGATTTTTTGGCATTCTAATTATAACCACAAAGAAAAGCTTTCTTATTTTTATTCTTTCGTATTTTTAGATAAGATTGAATCAAAAAATTAAGAAGTTTCCAATTTTCTATTCCATACCAGTATTGGGGTGGTTTTGTTTGAGCCGTACGAGATGAAATTCTCATATACGGTTCTCAGAGGGGAGTTCTCTTGGTTTACCTATCTCAATAAAGTCTACGATTGGTTCGAAGAACGTCTCGAGATTCAGGCGATTGCAGATGATATAACTAGTAAATACGTTCCTCCTCATGTCAACATATTTTATTGTCTGGGAGGAATTACGCTCACTTGTTTTTTAGTACAAGTAGCTACAGGGTTTGCTATGACTTTTTACTACCGCCCGACCGTTACTGAGGCTTTTGCCTCTGTTCAAT